TGCGGTTTAGCTTTCGCCGATCCTTTTCACCTCAATTTCACAAGCAATTGAGTGGCTTAACGCTCCTACTTCTCCCATTCAATGCTAGAAGTGAAAGGACAGTAGGTAAGGAAATTTCTTTTCTCTGAAGAATGTGATCCCCAATCCCTAATAACTAAATTGCATACATAAGAGAGAGCTGGTTCCTCGTTTCTTCTCTAGTATTCCCTGCTTGAACACAATCAAGGCTGTTTTGTTTCAACTCCCTATCTTCTAATCTCATGAGATGCAGCTTCTCTTCCGACTTTCCTTAAGGGTAATTTAAGTATTAATGCAAGGAGGAAAATTCCCCCCGAGGGAGAATTCGTTGACTGACTTGCCCGAAGCACAATTCATTCGTAGAAGAAAGTACTTAGTCGTACTTAGGTAGAGAAAGGGCAACATGTTTTAGGTGGGGCGATAGCAGCTTTTTATTTAGGCAGGTGCGATGAGATTGATAAATTAAAGGTTTGCTAGCTTGGAATGAGCCAGTTTTCTACCCTTACGAAACCTATCGTACGACATGGGCCGGGGAAGGGAAAAGGAAAGGAGAGGCTGAGGTAGAAAGAAAAGATGCTTACATGCTGCAAATGAAGGGCTGCTGCGAAGGGTGCAAAGCTCGCTCTTTCTCCTTCTGCCCCATCTATTGACTTAGATGAGTATCGTTTTGAGCGTGAAACCTGCTCATTCAAAGTGGTCTTTGCTAGGGTCTTCGTCCCTTTGCTCTTTCCCAAAGAGGTAGGTGTTGTTATTTCGTGGTGTAGCATGGGACTTCAATTTCGGTTGATTTCGCACTAATATGGTGTGTGTCTGATCGAGATAGGACGCCTAACCATATGGTGTAACATTCTTACCATGGGGGGGCTTTGTCAGTGATAGGTGAAATCTATTCTGGAATGCCTAAGACCGCCTCAGTTGACTTAACTGCTTGAGCAGCCCGATCAATTCATGAATACAGGGAAGTGGGAAGAGTTGGCCTTGTGTTCCATCCGGTCTAACAGCAGAAGGGACAAATGATCGGGAATCTTATTGAGGAGAGCGATAAAGGCACAGAGGGGGCAAGAACTTGCTCGGCATGTGACTTCTACGGCAATCCCATGTCTTCAGGCAAGGTAGCGTTAGCTATCCTAGGTTGTGAACTGACTCCGATCATATTTCTATGAAATGGCTGATTTATTACTTCGTAACCTGAGTTTAGGCTGTCGTGTGAGTCTAAACTCTCGGAGCCCAGCTCCAACTACTTCTTCGTAAGTAAGGTTTCTGATAGTTGATAATTCCTTTTCGGAGTCTTTCTTTGAGGAAGTCAGGTTAAAGCGACTAGTCTTTCTTATCTGAAGGCAAGCAAGAGAACAAAGGGGTTTTGGGCAACTCGCTGCTTTCGAGATGGCTTTCCCAGCGGGTGTGTCCACTTTTCTTCCTATTCCAGAAAGTTCAGATTTGAATTTCCACCACTCGCCCTACACTGGCTGAAAGGGATTTTGATTAATTGTATTTCACTTTACTACGTCCACTCACTCTTAGGCTTCGCTGGAGTGTCTTCCGCTCCTCTCTAGGCATACCCAGGATTCATCGCAAAAGGGGGGTTGAAGGCCACCCTTCGGTCGCCTCAAGAACTCAGTAGCGAAATGGATAAGGAGAAGGTACCTTTGGTAGTCGACTGATCGGGCAAGAGTTCAGTTGTAGAAGCGAGAGTGGACTACGTGAAGCTCAACCGAAGATTGGTGGAACATGGCTAGTTCCTTGTTTGGTCGGAAGGTGCATGTAGCGCGAGTCATTTCTTTCTTTTGTGGAAACGCTGAGACCGGTATTGCATTTCTAGCATGAACGTGCACGCATGCTTACTTACGCAAAGAATACAAAAGCTTGTGAAGCTATTCTTATTAGCAGCGAAGCCTTTCATTCTTCCTAACGCGTTTATGAGTACAGCCTGAGTCGACCTGCCTTTCTGGCTACTGGTATGTAGGTTTATCTTAGTACGTCCAGAGTACTTTTTAGTAGCAAGTCATGGGTTGAAAGGTCTTACCGGCTATGAATGAGTTCCGCGACTTACACCGGCACCGGGCCTGCGAGCTTGCCCATAGCTCGCTCATTGAAGGTCTATTGTTGCATTCGTGGTGGTAGTTGAAGGAGCCCATACATGAGCGGAAACTTCGATATTCAACGACTAACGATAACGATAGCTTATATGCTCGACGAACCCTTAACTAACTAACTCCACCATATTCGAACGTGCACAAACCTCTGTAAAATAGAAGGCTTACCACTGTGCTATATTCGAAGTAAGTTGACATCGAAAGTGAATCCTTTTCGATTTCGGCTCCGCATAGGGAAACGATACAGATAGGAATGAAGGTAAGATGACTATAGGCAAGAAAGATAGAATTGAACCTAAAGCTTGCTCCCGAAACATTTTGAAGGAATGCCGCCTTTAGCGGCCTCCTTCTATCGACATCGACGGCTCCGAGGAAAAGAGCATCTTATGGCCATGACCAGCTAAAGATCACTGCCATCTCACGAATTGGATTTGAACCAAAATCAAGCTACTTTCCTTTTAGTAGATCGTGAGTGGGTCTGTCGTCCTCCTCATTATAGTCCTCCTAAAATCAATAGCATTTCGTCGGAATACATCCTGTCTTTTCACCTTAGTAGTCCTATGCATAGTCAGTACTATAGCCCCAATCATGGCTACTAATAAAATAAGACTAGAAACCAAAAACCAGACGGAATAGTAGGTATAAAGTAAATTGCCCAATGTTTCCAAATTAGTCCAACTTCGTACCTTTCCGGCATAAACCGTATATCTCAGAGAGGTCGTATTTCTTTGGGTTGGTAGTAATGGAATGCTTTCATTATCTAAAATGAAGAACATTTCCCACCAAAAGATCAGTCCAATAATACCACTCACTGGTAAATAGCGCAAGACTTCTTCGTGAATCTCCGCTATTTGAATATGGAACATCATAACAACGAATAGGAATAAAACGGCTATAGCTCCTATATGAACTACTGGGAAGATCATAGCGAAGAAGTCGAGACCTAACAAAAGAAGTAAACCTGAAGTGTTGCGAAAGACTGGGATGGGAAACAAAACGGAATGTACCGGATTTTTAGCACGTACAACCATCAAACCAGAGACCAAAGCAGGGCTCGACAAAACAGAAAGTATCATAGTACGTCGTCCTTCCCTGAAATGGAACTTTCATGCTAGTTCTTGCTCCAGCATGAAAGTCGATCTATTACGACCAGCGCGGTTGTTCGTATTTCATTTTCTTCTTCCAAGCCAAGCCCTTCTTAGAAAGCACTCACTGAGTTACTTACGGAATCTCAAATCTCTCTCGACGCCGAGAATTTTTTATGTGCCCAGGTCGATTAGAGGTTCGGCTTCCTTCTCCCCCACCCACCTTTTAGCGTTCTGGGCCCCTGATAAAATAAAGAAAGCTGAAATCAAAAAGAAAGAAGAGAAATTGGGCCATCTTTCCCGAGAGAGGCCGCCTTCTCTCAGGCCCGCAGTCTTCTACTTCTAGTCGACTGCTCTATGACGGGCTTCCCTCTTTCCTGGGCTCTGCTCGCTCGTCTACGCTCCAACCCAGCAAGTAATAATTGAAATAAAAATTTCCTTGCCTGCATTAAGATTTAAAACTTGTCGTCAAAAAAAAGGCAATCAATTAAAATCAAGAAAAAAATGGAAATAGTAAATCAAGATCTAGATGGATTCCTATCTTTATCTCTATCCACGGAGATACCTATCTATATGGAGAGAGATCTATTTATGAATCAATCTAGACTATCCTCTATCCGGATAGATATGTCCCTATGAGGGACTACGCCGATCTTTATATGTTTTGGCCACGTCCGTTTCCGCTCCGAAGAAGAAGGTTTGGATCTTTCAATCTTATGTTGTGAGGGATGTGACCTATGTTAGGTCCATAAGATACCACAGCTTTTGGTGTTCTATGATTCACCTCCGAATAATGAGTAGGTAGTTCGATCCTTTTTATTTTTCTCTTCATAGTAAACTGATGGGGGGATGCGGAGCAATAGGTCGAATTACTATATAAAGAAGAATTGTAAACTATAGAACTTCTTGTTCGAGTAGGAATATTTCGGTTTTTCTCGTTCTTTCTCTTCGATAAGAATAGGGATTTGAAATGATACAAATTCCTCTTCATTCTGTTGTGCTCAGCGAAAGAACTGCCTAAGCATACTTTTTCGGATCCAAACTTCTTTGTTCTTTCTAAGTCTTCTTCTTGCATATAAGAACGCAACTGTTGCAAAAACCGGTATTTTAGTAGTAGGCGGCATCCCCTCTTAGTTTTGAGTAGGCGGAACCATTCTGTTTTGGTTCTTCTCCACATTCTTATCGGGTGATCCAGGAATTTGCCTATGATTTTTTCAATTGATATTTCGATATAGAAAAATCTCCTTATTTCTTCACCGCGGGTTCTCGCATCATTTTCTTGAAAAGATATTATATCACCGTGGGAAACTTTAAAATGAGTAATGCTTACCATTCCATTATTCACACAAACCCTTCGATGACTTATCGGCTGCCTTGCTTGAGGAATAGTTTCACGAAAATGGAGACGAACCGGAATAACGTCCGATCTTGTTTCTGGATTGAGTAGAAAAGGGATATATGAAGTTCGTTCTGTTCTTCTGTGCATCTCTGTGATGGGTAAATCTCCATGAAAAAGGGACAACTTGCGTGTAGTTTGTGATTGGATGTAACTGTTAAGATTTTCTCTCGAATAAATCTTTCTCTTAATAGATCTCTTCTTGTTTCTCAATCTTTGGAGAATGCGGCGTTGTATTATTGTAAGTTCTCTCTTCCAAACATTTCCTGAAAGTAGACGACAAGTTTTAAATCTTAATGCAGGCACGTCATATCTCGTTGAATCAGTCTTTTTCGCCACATCGCGTATAACGGGAATCGAACCCCCTCTGCTGCTGGCGGGCGGATGGATAATTTACTACTTCGATCC